AATATTTTTTTTACTGGCGGAGACACGACCAAATAAAAAAGTAAGAAGAAACAAAATGCAATTTGTTTCTTTTGTATACTTTAATAAATACACAATACCCATCGTTTTTTTTTACCTGTTTTAGATACAATCTACAAAACAAAATTAGTAAGGGGGATAAGTATGTATCATGATCTATAACTAGAACACTGAATATGTATGTGGACCCATATCAATTAATTTGTAGAATATATACTCATACAAATTACTCATGTGCCAGGAACCAGATTTGAACTGGTGACACGAGGATTTTCAGTCCTCTGCTCTACCAGCTGAGCTATCCCGACCATTGATGACGCACCATCCTCATTTTATTTTAATATAGGACTGGGGTCTATGTCAATTAAAAAAATGAAAAGATATTACAGATATTACAAGGTATTATCCAGGCCCTGGTCGAATTTCTTGTATCTTCAAAATGAAAACTTTATAAGTTTCAATACAGTACAAATAATACAATTAATGATATGAATTGTTAATTATTGAAATTTAACAATATTATTCAAAGATGCTCATTTGCATTTGAACACGTATCATATATATCACACACAAGGCTTGCTTATGATGTGATAAGAAAAAAAATTTCCGCTCAGATCTGTTTGGGAAATGTGGAAATAGTAGAGTGAGAATGACTGAGAACTATAACCAATTATGAGTCACTAACAAAATAAGAAGATAAATAATTAGGGAGGCAACCGGGTCTTTTTGGGGATAGAGGGACTTGAACCCTCACGATTTCTAAAGTCGACGGATTTTCCTCTTACTATAAATTTCATTGTTGTCGATATTGACATGTAGAATGGGACTCTATCTTTATTCTTATCCGATTTAAAAATTTTTAAAAATAAAAAGATTTAGCGGACGGAGTCGTCATTAATCATTTTTAATTATTTGGCGATAGTATTTCAGTAAGTATACATATGTATATAGGTTTATCTTTCATCCTTTCGGAAGTTTCGATTCCTTTACTACGAACACAATGCAGCCAACTCCATTTGTTAGAACAGCTTCCATTGAGTCTCTGCACCTATCCTTTATTTATTCTCGCTTTCTGAAACCCTTGTTTGTTTTCATAAAACGGGATTTGGCTCAGGATTGCCCATTTTTAATTCCAGGGTTTCTCTGAATTTGAAAGTTATCACTTGGTAGGTTTCCATACCAAGGCTCAATCCAATTAAGTCCGTAGCGTCTACCAATTTCGCCATATCCCCCCTTTGTGATTAGTATCACACACATCATGATGCCGTTTACCCCTTATTTGTTCATTTCCCCATTTATATTATGCTATAAACGTTGAATTCATTAGATATCGATTCCTGTATTGTATTGAAAAGGGTTTTCTCCGATTTGATTTCGTATCTATCTTCTTTCATCTCTATTGGATTGGAGATCATACTTAGTCCAACCAGAAATTCAATATAGATATATACCGCATAACATAATAACATATATCTATTACTATTATAATAGATATAATATATTATATATACATGTCCCTATTTCTATCATTTTATATCATTTTTAGTGTGCACTTTTGAATACTTGAACGGTCGATTCTTTGTTTTTTCGTCTTAGGTTTCGCCTTTCCGAATAAAACCCTAGGACTGTTTCATTATGATCTGGAGTGCACTTTTCTTTTCGTATCCTTTTCTTAGGGCAGATCATAATAAAAAAAAAAAACGACAAAGGACAATTTAGTATTATTAATTTAATACTTTCATTAATAGCCATAACTAATCGAATAGATATAATTAATCAATTAATCATTCGGTTAATTTATAATTTCGAATTCTTTTTTAAAATGGATTTATATTTATTTATATTTTTATATTTATTTATAGTTAAATTTAAAAAAACAATATTAAATATGTATATTAAATATGTAATGTAATAGTCAAAAAATCTTAGTCTCTAATTAAACAAATTAAGATATTTATTATTGATAAACATATATTTGAGAAATAGATCTAAATTAATATATCAAAATGAAATGTTTTTGAAAATGATATTTTCCATTTTTATTCGTTTCTATAGTTGCATTTTTCTACATTTATATCCTATTTATTATGAAATAACTAAGAATAAACAGTTAAGATCTCAGTAGCAGTACTAAATTAGTATACGTGTACAATTTATATTACGTGAGCCCGCTTAGCTCAGAGGTTAGAGCATCGCATTTGTAATGCGATGGTCATCGGTTCGATTCCGATAGTCGGCTTTTCTCCATTTGTTTTAGTTTTTAGATAATTGATAATAGGAAATCTAAAGTTAAAAGCTTCTTTGCCCTTTCCTAAAGGTCACCGAGCCCCCTCTATTATTTCATAGAAACTTCCCATTTTGAATTCAAAAAAAAATTGGATTGGAGGGGCTTCGTCTCTGTAGAACAAATCAATCAAGAAAAGAGACCTTCATTTTTTTTTTATTTATATAATACAATTATATATACAATATTTTGATAAGG